TAGTGAATAGAGAAAAAGATTCTTCTTATTTTCTTGTTCCTGAAAATATTCTATCTATCTCCTAGACGCCGTAGAGAATTGAGAATTTTCATGTCTTTCAATTCTCGTACTCGTAATTGGAAAGTTACGGAAGGAGATCCATCATTTTGCAATGAAAACAACATAAAAAACTCTGGACAATTTCGAAATCAAACCAAGCATCTTAATACATATGCAAAAAAATTCATTATTGGCCCACCATTGATTACAAGATTTAGCTTTTATGAATCGCTATTGGTTTGATACGAGTAATGGCAGTCGTTTCAGTATGTTAAGGATACAGATGTATCCACAATTCATTTAGAGTTACTTAATAGCCTATTTCTTATACTATATCTCTATCCCGTGAAATATCTCTATCCCGTGAAATTCTCGAGCCGAAAGATGGATGCATATGCTGTGTTTCATTTTGCTAAATGATATCAATTAAATGGTATATCAATTCTATAAATTGGATATAGCAATAAATAAATCAGCAAAATTCTTTTATTTTAGATAGAACAAATGTTTGTTCTATCTAAAATAAAAGAATGTACCCTTCTATCCAAATCTAATTTGCATCGATAAAATAAATCCAAATTCCAGATTCCAGCAGTAGATGAATAATTGCAAATTTTTGTGTGTACGAGATTAGAATAACTTCAAAATAACTGACATAATTTTTTATTTTTCCTGATCAGAAAAATACATGAAAAAGAAAGGAGGTAGAAAAATTTTTTGATTTATGGTTAAAGAAGAAAAACAAGAAAACAGGGGTTCTGTTGAATTTCAAGTATTCAGTTTCACCAATAAGATACGGAGACTTGCTTCACATTTGGAATTACACAAAAAAGATTTTTCATCGGAAAGAGGTCTACGAAGACTTTTGGGAAAACGTCAACGTTTGCTGGCTTATTTGGCAAAGAAAAATAGAGTACGTTATAAGAAATTAATCAGTCAGTTGGATATTCGGGAGAAGTAATTTAATCGTTCGAATTTTTTTCTTATTTTATTAGTAGTCTTTTTTCTTATTTTATTAGTAGTCTTATAGTAGTCTTAGATTTTGCATTTTGATGAGCCTCGTTTTGAGGAATTCATGGAATAATCCATTTTCATGGAAAAAAGAATAAGAACAAGGATACATAACATAAAAAAAAGAATAGATAAGACGATATTCGCCCTCCCCCTACATATTTAATTTCTTCTCCTATACAAAAACCAGCAATACCTACTCCATTGGTAATTCCATCAATGACACCTTTATCGAAAAAATGCGTTAGTTCGGCTAATCTTCTTATACCTAAGATAAAAACCCTAGTATAGAAAACATCTATATAACCACGATTATAGGACCAGCTGTATATCTTTTTTTTTACTTCATCCAAAAAGTTCTTTTTTGGATTCCCTTTTACAAGGGAATTTATAAAATTCAAATTCTGAAAAAAAGAATAAGTAGATCCATAGAAGATATATGCTATGAATAGACCAAAAATAGCTAAACTTACAGAAGAAATTGCATTAGTGAGAAATTCATATGAATTTATGGAAAAATTAGAACTTTCCTGGAAAAAGTTTATTGAAGGAGTTAGCCACTTTGATAATATGGTTAACTCCGATATTCCATTACCCTTTATTCCATTATCAAAATGGATTCCTATGGATCCAATGAACAAAGTAAAAAGTAGTAATAAAAGAAGAGGAAATAGCATAGTATTTCCTGTTTCATGAGGATAGACAAAAGTGCTTTTAGCCCCAAAGGGAGTACTAAAGGATCCTATCTTATTTCTTGTATTACCAGGAATTTTGGTTATATTTTGTGAAAAAAAAGAAACTCCACTCTTCATTGTTGATAAAACAAAATCCCTATTGACTCCTTTGGATATGCCTTTTCCCCATAAAGATATTGAATACAACGAACCCTCTTTAGTACTGCTGTAATTTTGAAAATGAACACGCAAATATCCATCAAAAGTAAGTAAATATATCCGAAACATATAAAATGCAGTTAATCCTGCAGTAAAAGAGGCTATTATTCCAAAAAAGGGTGAATATAACCAACTATTACTAAGTATTTCATCTTTGGACCAGAAGCAAGCAAGAGGTGGAATACCACAAAGAGAAAGTGTACCACATAAAAAAGTAGTTCTTGTAATTGGAACATATTTTCTTAAACCACCCATAAGAACCATATTCTGACTTTTATCTGGTGAATATCCAACAAGAGGTTCCATTGAATGAATAACGGATCCGGATCCTAAGAACAATAAAGCTTTCGAATAAGCATGAGTGATCAAATGGAATAAAGCAGCTTGATAAGAGCCTATACCTAGGGCTAACATCATATAACCCAATTGAGACATTGTAGAATAGGCTAAGCTTCTTTTAATATCTCTCTGAGCAAGAGCTAAAGTGGCTCCTAAGAAGAGTGTTATTGTACCTACTAAAGAAATAAAACTCATTATCAAGGGTAGGGATATGAAAAGAGGAAAAAGTCGAGCTAGAAGAAAAATCCCCGCAGCAACCATAGTTGCTGCGTGTATAAGAGCCGAAATGGGAGTGGGTCCTTCCATAGCATCGGGTAACCATACGTGAAGAGGAAATTGTGCAGATTTAGCAACTGCACCAAGGAATAATAAAAAAGCACACAAAGTAGTAAGTAAGGAATTAATCCCATTATTAGGAATCCAGTTAGTAGCTATTTTGAACAAATCCCGAAACTCTAAACTACCCGTTATCCAAAAAAAACCTAAAATTCCTAATAACAGACCAAAATCCCCTACACGATTAGTTACAAAAGCTTTTTGGCAAGCACTCGCTGCAATTGGCCGTGTAAACCAAAAGCCTATCAATAAATAGGAACACATTCCGACAAGTTCCCAAAAAAAATAAATTTGTATCAAATTGGAACTAGTAACCAACCCCAACATGGCAGTATTAAAAAAACTTATATAAACAAAAAATCTCAAATACCCTTCATCGTGAGACATATAATCGTCACTATAAATAAGAACCAAGATTCCTACAGTAGTAATTAGTATTAACATAATAGACGTAAGGGGGTCGATCAAGTATCCAAATTCTAAGGAAAAATCATTATTGATGGTCCAAGACCATAGATATTGATAGATAGAACTTCCATTTATTTGTTGAATAGACAGGTGAACCGAGAATACCAGAGCTATACTTAAGAGTAAAATACTAGGAAAAGCCCATATGCGACGAAGATTTTTTGTTGCTGTCGGAATAAGAAAAAGTCCAAATCCCATTGACATAATAACTGGAAGTGGGAGAAGAGGGATTACCCAGGCATATTGATATGTATGTTCCATAAGAAAAGAAATAGCAATTTTTAGTTGAAATTTATAGTTCAATTTTTCTATAAAATTGAATTGTTTCCGATTCACCAAACCTACTCTTATCTCTCTCTAAAGAAATTAAAAAAAACAAAAAGTGAATCAAAGGATCTCGTTATCTAGTTATTAGTTAAAATAATATTTATTAAAATACAAAAAAAGATTGAATCATTTTACTTTTTATTCATTTTTGTATTTCTTTCTCTTAAAATAAAGGAGCTCTCTTGTTTCGTAATTGATTGATTGATTGAATTCCAAAGAAAACCCATATTTATAGTATAGGAAATTCTCGAATATTGCTTACTTCATATAAAACAGAAATCCTAATGACTAGAATTCTCTAAGTTTTAGAATGTCTTGTTTAAGAGACTAAGTATTTTTTCTTATTTTTTATTGGAATTCAATTATGAAAAACCGTTCTGAACTTAAGTAACTAATTGAATTTGACCTTCTTTTTATCTCCCCATCTTATATGAGGGCTTATCCCCCATACCATATATTTATATATGGAGTATATTTGATATATAAATTGATTTAAATAGAAAGCCTTAAAAATTGATTTAAATAGAAAGCCTTAAAAAACTCTTGTCTTATCCACATTAGACAAAATGAACTAAAAAAGAATTTCGAATTTCAATATCTTTTAGTATCTAAGTATAAATACTAAGAAAAAACAGAAAGAAGGATTGATTTGCGGCAATAGATGTCTTTCACATACAACTAGAAAAAAGTAATCCCCTTTTTATTTTAAATGGCAGTTCCAAAAAAACGTACTTCGATGTCAAAAAAGCGCATTCGTAAAAATCTTTGGAAGAAAAAAACTTATTTTTCCATAGTACAATCTTATTCTTTAGCAAAATCAAGATCATTTTCTAGCGGCAACGAGCATCCAAAACCAAAAGGTTTTTCTGGGCAACAAACAAACAAATAATAAGGTTTTGGAATAATCTGAATTGAACTATCCCAACCCAAAGAAATTCCAATTATTTAATATGAATGAATAATTCGGATTAATTAATGAATGTACTTTTATGTGTCGAATTCCTCGGTACAATATTCTTAGAACGAATCCCTCCGTTATCCGTTATATAGAACAAAAGTTTTTGGTATATTGTGTCCTCAGTATTTTTTTCCCAGCAAAGAACTTTTTTTTGCTAATAGAATCCTCATAAAAAAATATGAGGATTCTATTAGCAAAAGTAGACTGTTCTTGCAATAGGACTTACAACCTCTACCTATCTTATCCAATCTTATCCAAAATTCCTATATAAATGAGTTTAGGACTGGTAAATCATATTAATAAGAGCGTAAAGGCTTTCATTCTATAAATTTTTCTAAAATAGAAAATTCTTTGTAGTTAGTGATGAAATTCTAATGTTCCTAAATTCTAGGGCCTCTCCCAGTCTCGACGATTCGCCAGAAAATAACTATTATTCTTTTAAGTTAACTATTATTTTAAGTTAGCCGCCATGGTGAAATTGGTAGACACGCTGCTCTTAGGAAGCAGTGCTCAAGCATCTCGGTTCGAGTCCGAGTGGCGGCATTCTCAAAAAAGAATACAATAGATTAGAAAACGGATTCAATTCGAAATTTCCAATTTTGTAATGGGACCTTATCCTTATGCTATTTGCAACTTTAGAACATATATTAACTCATATCTCTTTCTCAACCATTTCAATTGTGATTACGATTCATTTGATAACCTTATTAGTTCGTGAACTTAGGGGATTACGTGATTCGTCAGAAAAAGGAATGATAACTACTTTTTTCTCTATAACAGGATTCTTAGTTTCTCGTTGGGTTTCTTCGGGACATTTTCCATTAAGTAATTTATATGAGTCATTGATCTTCCTTTCATGGGCTCTGTATATTCTTCATACTATTCCTAAGATACAGAACTCAAAAAATGATTTAAGCACAATAACTACGCCAAGTACTATTTTAACGCAAGGCTTTGCCACGTCGGGTCTTTTAACTGAAATGCATCAATCCACAATACTAGTACCTGCTCTACAATCTCAGTGGTTAATGATGCATGTCAGTATGATGTTACTAAGCTATGCAACTCTTTTGTGCGGATCCTTATTATCCGCCGCTCTTCTAATCATTAGATTTCGAAAGAATTTCGATTTCTTTTCTAAAAAGAAAAAAAATGTTTTACTTAAAACATTTTTTTTTAGTGAGATTGAATATTTATATGCAAAAAGAAGTGCTTTAAAAAACACCTCTTTTCCCGCATTTCCAAATTATTACAAATATCAATTAACCGAGCGTTTGGATTCTTGGAGTTATCGTGTCATTAGTCTAGGGTTTACTCTTTTAACCATAGGTATTCTTTGTGGAGCAGTATGGGCTAATGAGGCATGGGGATCCTATTGGAATTGGGATCCTAAGGAAACTTGGGCATTTATTACCTGGACCATATTTGCAATATATTTACATAGTAGAACAAATCCAAATTGGAAGGGTACGAATTCCGCACTTGTAGCTTCGATAGGATTTCTTATAATTTGGATCTGCTATTTTGGTATCAATCTGTTAGGAATAGGTTTACATAGTTATGGTTCATTTACATTACCATCTAAATGATTACATAACATAAAACCTTCATTTTATGAAGGTTTTTCCTTTTTTATTTGATTTGAGAACCCCTTGAACGTCTTTTCAAAGGGTTCTCAAAAATTCGAGATAGATCTAATTAGACTTTTTTACTTTTTTATGAATTTTATGTTTTTTCCACTATGGAATTTTTTTTTCCACGATGGAATATAGAGCGGACTAGTTAAAAAAAGAAAATCCTATTTAGGATAATAATTGTATAATAGAGCCTCTACCCTGTCAACAGATAGCGAGAGAACAAAATCTGGATAAATACCAATTCCTATTACTGGTAAAAAGATACAGATTAAAAGAAAGAGTTCCCGTGGTCCAGAATCCACAAAATTTTCGTTTGGAACATGAAATAGCTTGTATCCATAGAACATCTGGCGTAACATAGATAATAAATAAATAGGAGTTAATATCATTCCAATTGCCATTACAAAAGTAATTAGCATTTTTGGCATTAACATAAATTTTGGACTAGTAATTAGTCCAAAAAATACTACTAATTCTGCAACAAAACCGCTCATTCCTGGCAAGGCAAGAGAAGCCATTGAAAAGCTACTAAACATGGTAAAAATTTTTGGCATTGGAATAGATATTCCCCCCAGTTCTTCGAGATAAACAAGACGCACTCTATCACAAGCGGTTCCCGCCAAGAAAAAAAGTGTAGCACCGATAAATCCATGGGATAATATTTGTAAAATAGCTCCATTTAGTCCAATGTTGGTTATGGAACCAATTCCTATAATTATGAAACCCATGTGAGATACGGAGGAGTAGGCTATTCTTTTTTTGAAATTTCGTTGACCAAGAGAAGTTGAAGCTGCATAGATTATTTGCACCGCTCCTATTATTACCAACCAGGGGGAAAATAGATAATGAGCATGAGGTAACAATTCCATATTGATCCGAATCAATCCGTATGCTCCCATCTTTAATAGAATTCCGGCTAAAAGCATACATGTACTGTAATGCGCTTCCCCATGGGTATCTGGTAACCACGTATGTAGAGGTATAATCGGCAATTTGACAGCATAAGCAATAAGGAAGCCAAAATACAGTAGGATTTCCAATGTTGCAGGGTATGATTGATTAATCAATCTTTCCAAATCTAATCCGGGTTCATTGGAACCATATAACCCCATACCCAGAACTCCAATTAAGAAAAAAATGGAACCGCCTGCAGTATACAAAATAAACTTGGTAGCTGAATACAGACGCCTCTTTCCCCCCCACATGGATAAAAGTAAGTAAACAGGGATTAATTCTAACTCCCACATGATAAAAAAAAGTAAAAGGTCTCGTGAAGAAAATAATCCTATTTGACCGCTATACATTGCTAGCATCAGGAAATAGAATAATCGCGAATTCCGGGTAACCGGCCAAGCCGCTAAAGTAGCTAAAGTAGTGATAAATCCTGTCAATAAAATAGATCCTAATGAAAGTCCATCGATTCCCAATCTCCAGTGGAAATCCAAAACATCTATCCATTTAGAATCCTCCTTTAATTGTATTAAGGGATCCTCCAATTGGAAATGATAACAGAATGCATAAGTCATTAGAAGGAATTCTAATAAACAAATGGATATAGTATACCACCTAACGATTTTATTTCCTTTATGAGGTAAAAAGAAAATTAATGAACCTGCAAATATCGGCAAAACAACAAGTATTGTTAACCAAGGAAAATAACTCATGATAAAGTAATAAAGACAAGATACGTTTTGACCAGAAAAGCCCATGCTCGATTATTTCGAGCACAGGCTTCTTCGGTAAAGAGGAATCAGACGATTCAAGTGGAGTTTTTTGTAACGTATCAATAAGATAGAGCCATGCTGCGGGTTGTTTCAGGCCCTAAATAAACGCGGACACTTAAAAAATCTGTTGGGCAGGCAGATTCGCATCTCTTACAACCCACACAATCTTCGGTTCTCGGCGCGGAAGCAATTTGCTTGGCTTTACATCCATCCCAAGGTATCATTTCTAATACATCTGTTGGACAAGCTCGTACACATTGAGTGCATCCTATACATGTATCATAAATTTTTACAGAATGTGACATTGGATCTCTAAATTTTCCTTTTCAACATAAAAATTTTCGATCTGGTAAAAATGAAATTAGTACTATATAAATATATATTAGATATATTGTAGACACCAGACGAAGCAATGGTTTATCCAAACTTTAACAAATAATGCAGTATATTTCTTAATCTGTTTGTGAGAAAGCGTGAAAAGAGCCAAGAGACTTGAATTTAAGACTTCAACAGTCATAATTATACGAATTCTACATACTAATTCGAATTATCCAATAAATTGGCTATCATCTTTTCAATATAAATTATTGCAATATTCAAATTGCAATATAAATGAATTGCAAAAATACAATATTCAATAAGTAAAAAAGAATACTCTGAAATAACCTACTCAAAAAATGGATATTATTAAATACTAATAAGAAAATAAGATTAGATTTCTATTCATCTTAATGTTCCGTATTATTATATACGCGCCTTTGTTTAGAGGATTCTATGTCTAATTATTCAAAAAATTAGATTGATTGATACGAGTTGATTTCCTGTTACGATGGATGGAAGAAAGAATGGATAGTCCAATAGCTGCTTCAGCAGCCGCAAGGGCTATAACAAAAATTGCGAAAATGTCTCCTTTTAATTGGCGACTATCAAATAGATCAGAAAATGTTACGAGATTTAGATTAATTGAATTCAGTATAAGTTCAAGACATATTAGAGCTCTAACCATGTTTCGGCTTGTGATCAATCCATAGATACCAATCGAAAATAAATAGACACTCAAAAAAAGTACATGCTCAAACATCATTAACTAACTCCTTATCAATCTCGATTCATTTCAATATGAGGACAAGAATTGAACCGATTCAATTAATTAGAATAGAACAATTACGCAACAAAAGAGAAAAGAAGGTATTTGTTGTGTTGGCAGTAGATGGGTTTTACTAAATCAAAATTGTGATTCTTTAGTTATTTATTTTATATTTTAAATTCTAAGAATTTTAACTCATTCTAAGTATTTCTTATTGTCGAGCCATAGTAATTGCACCTATTAAAGAAACTAGAAGAATTAGGGAAATTAGTTCAAACGGAAGATAAAAATCGGTTGCTAAATGAATCCCAATTTGTTGAACGTTATTTATGAGACCCTGTTCTACTATTTGGTTTGATCTTGTAGTCCAAAGAATTCCATACCACGACGTATCTGGGATAGTAGTCATTAGTGAAAAAGGAATAGTTATACAAACGAGTAAAGTAAACCCATCTCCAATAGTCCAATAATTCTTATCTTTAGACCACTCTGAGCCGTTTACAAACATTACAGCAAATATGATCAAGACATTTATGGCTCCCACATAAATAAGAAGTTGTGCAACAGCTACAAAATAGGAATTCAATAAAAAATAGAATAAGGATATACAAACAAGAACTAATCCCAGCGAAAAAGCAGAATAAATTGGGTTGGTAAGTAATACTACTCCTAGACCCCCTAGTAGAAGAACAAATCCCCCAAATAGCACAAGAATCTCATGTATTGGTCCAGGTAAATCCATTATGGATAAGAAGAAATTTATAGTATAAAATTTTTCATGAACTGACTAAAACTAAAAGATTCAAGGAAGGAAAAAGGTATTAGGATATTTTTTTGTATATGTAATGTATATAAGTTGTTAAATAGTAGTTATTCTTTTTTCGTTATAGTTAGTAAAAATGGATTTTTCTAACAAAAAATATCCTAATACCTAGTAATCAGTAATCGTTCTTGAATTCCAAGATTTTTCTTCCTCTATTTTACTTTGAGGCGAATTCCTAATTGTTTGAATTGTGTAATCTCCCATTATGGAGATTGGTAACCGACTCAAAGCAATTTGATTGTAATTCAATTCATGACGATCATAAGTAGAAAGTTCATATTCTTCAGTCATTGATAAACAATTTGTCGGACAGTATTCAACACAGTTACCACAAAATATACAAACTCCGAAATCAATACTATAATTAAGCAATTGTTTCCTTTTAATATCTTTTTCAAATCTCCAATCCACAAGGGGTAGATCTATCGGGCATACGCGAACACATACTTCACAAGCAATGCATTTATCAAATTCAAAGTGTATTCGCCCCCGGAAACGCTCCGATGTAATTGATTTTTCATAAGGGTAGTGAATCGTTATAGGTAAACGATTTGTGTGGGATAAGGTAATTATGAAACTTTGACCAATGTATCTTGCGGCGCGTATTGTTTGTTGACCATAACTAATGAACCCAGTTAGCATAGGGAACATATTCTAAATATATATGAAAAAGGTATGTTTCTTTCTCTTGTTTGAGAGAACTTTTATGTTGAAAATATTCTTACTGTTATTGTATTATCTTATTTATAGTGAAACTAGTTGGGAAGAAGTTGTTAATAAGAGATTGCCCAGAGAAATAGGTAAAAGAAATTTCCATCCAAGATTTAATAACTGATCCATTCTCATCCTGGGTAAAGTCCATCTTATTGTGATAGAAATGAAGAGAAATAAATAAGCTTTAGTTAATGTAATAAAGATACCTATTACCATTTCCAAAATTCCAATTATTTTATTCATTTGGAAAAATCCAAAAAAGGATATATAGGGAATAGAGAAATTCCACCCGCCTAAGTATAGAACAGTTACAAATAAAGAGGAAACTAATAAATTTAGGTAAGAAACAAGATAAAATAAACCATATTTAATACCAGAATATTCGGTTTGATAACCTGCTACTAATTCTTCCTCTGCTTCTGGTAAATCAAAGGGTAATCTTTCACATTCTGCCAAAGAAGAAATTAGAAAAACTATAAAACCTATAGGCTGACGCCAAAGATTCCATCCAAAAAAACCATATTTGGACTGTGCTTCAACTATATCAACTGTACTTGAACTGTTAGATAATCATAGTCGATGATAACATCACAGTTCCCACCGCTATTCCAAAACCGTACATGAAACCTTAGTTTCATACGGCTCCTCTATGATCAGAAAAAAGGAAAGGATTGTTTCATTTCGGTATTATCCCCTGGGCGTAGATAGAATTAGGTAAGATAAAATTGATTGGAAAGTCCCAAATTAGACCAAAGCAATTCCGTCTGCTAGAATAACAAAAAAGCGCTTCCGAATTGATCTCATCCTTTATATAATAAAATAAAAATTTGTCTTTGTTCGGTAATAACTTAATATTGGAATAAAACACTCGTTATAGCAATTAATAAATGGAAAGAATTGGACATTAGTTTATGAGGAATTCTGTATGAATGGGGATAAAGGAAAGAATAAATAAAGAGCCTTTTTTGGATTGCATTCCATATCTTTTGTTCTATTCTTCTTTCCCGGGGAAGGGTATACTTAAAAAGAAAAAAGAATAAAGGGTTAATTCGTTCTTGATAGCCATTTCTTTAACAAGTGAATGGGAACATACTCTAGACCGGAATCCGAAGAAAGTACTACTTGATCATTTCCACCAATTTCAAGTCCTTATTACGATTCCTTTTATGAGGAAAAATGTCTAATGATTTAGATTCTCTCATTACTAATCCTGTATGTACTTTAGTGTTTCTAATCCCTCACTAACTTTTGATGGATTGCCTTATGGTTATAAGTTATAGTAATAACTCAAAATATTCTAGTAATGGAATTCCATATTGCGAATCCTTTATTCTTGCCCGCTTCAAGATATGATGACTAATCAAACAATCTCAACCTTGGGGTAAAGAGTTTACACTGCTTATGTTTACTTGAACTTTTTTCTTGTACGTAGGAAATGAGATTTTGTATTTTTACTACAAATTAATAAGCTGTTTTGTTTCACTCATATAGCTATCTAGTTTAACTTACCAACTCGAATACGTAATAAGCAAAGAATATGGAATAAGCAAAGGAAGATAAGCATTCAATGTATTTTAGAGGAAAAAGATCCTATTTTAACGAATCACACGTAGAGATATTGCTAGCACACAAAAAGTTAATGGTATTTCATAACTAATAGATTGAGCAGCCGCTCGTAGACCGCCTGAAAAAGAATATTTATTATTTGAGCTATATCCCGCCATGAGAAGACCAATAGGAGCAATACTTGAAATGGCAATCCATAAAAAAACACCAATACTAAGATCAGCTAAAACAAAACGATATCCCAAAGGGATAACTAAAAAACTTAATAAAATGGATATGACTGCTATAGAGGGACCAATGCTAAATAAAGGAATATCTCCTCGGGATGGGAGGATATCCTCTTTTAAAAGTAGCTTAGTTCCATCTGCTATAGCTTGAAGGAGTCCCAAGGGGCCAGCATATTCAGGACCAATACGTTGTTGTATCGATGCGGATATTTCTCTTTCTAACCACACAATTACGAGTACTTCTATTGTGATTCCCAGTAGGAGGGTCAAAATGGGTAGAATCCATATAAGTCCGTAGACTTCTTTTAATAATTCCGATTTAGAAAAAGAATTGATAGTTTCTACCTCTACCCTATCTATTATCATTTCAACGATCAACTTCCCCCATAATGATATCTATACTACCTAATATCGTCATGATATCAGCCAATTTCATTTTTTTAACTAGCTGAGGAAGAATTTGCAAATTAATAAAACCAGGTGGACGAATTTTCCATCTCCAGGGGAAAAGACTATCATCTCCTACCAGATAAATTCCTAATTCACCTTTTGGAGCTTCTACTCTTACATAAAGCTCTTGCTTTGATAATTCAAAATTGGGCGAAGGTTTTTTACCAAGAAATCGATATTCAAAATCATTCCATTCGGAATTCTTTGCTTTCTTAAAGCGTCGGGCTTCTAAATTCTCATAAGGTCCTCCAGGAATTTTCTCTACAGCCTGTTGAATAATTTTTATGGATTCCCTCATTTCACCGATTCGTACTAAATAGCGAGCTAACGAATCTCCTTCTTTTTGCCATTGTACTTTCCAATCGAATTGATTGTAAGACTCATAAGGATCAATTTTACGAAGATCCCATTGTATTCCAGAAGCTCGTAACATTGGGCCCGATAAGCCCCAATTTACAGCTTCTTCTCCGCTAATAAAACCGACCCCTTCAACTCGTTCTAAAAAAATGGGATTCTGTGTAATAAGTTGTTGATATTCAACAACTCCTCGTAAAAAATAATCACAGAAATCTAAACATTTATCCATCCATCCATAAGGTAGATCGGCGGCTACTCCTCCGATGCGAAAGTAATTATGCATCATTCGCATACCTGTAGCAGCTTCAAATAGATCATATATCAATTCTCTTTCTCTAAAAATGTAGAAAAAAGGAGTCTGTGCCCCGAGATCCGCCATAAAAGGGCCAAGCCATAACAAGTGAGAAGCTATACGGCTCAATTCTAACATAATTACCCTAATATAGCTGGCTCTTTGGGGTATTTGAATATTCTCCAAGAATTCTGGTGCATTTACCGTTATTGCTTCTGTAAACATAGTAGCTAAATAATCCCATCGTGTTACATAAGGCAAGTATTGTATAATAGTTCTGTTTTCCGCGATTTTTTCCATTCCTCTGTGTAAATACCCTAATATGGGTTCGCAATCAATAACATCTTCACCATCGAGAGTAACGATCAGTCGAAGAACACCATGCATTGATGGGTGTTGAGGGCCCATATTGACTATCATGAGATCTTTTCTTGTAAGCGGTAGACTCATATCCTTGTTCTTATTCTTTTTTCCATGAAAATGGATTATTCCATGAATTCCTCAAAACGAGGCTCATCAAAATGCAAAATCTAAGACTACTATAAGACTACTAATAAAATAAGAAAAAAGACTACTAATAAAATAAGAAAAAAATTCGAACGATTAAATTACTTCTCCCGAATATCCAACTGACTGATTAATTTCTTATAACGTACTCTATTTTTCTTTGCCAAATAAGCCAGCAAACGTTGACGTTTTCCCAAAAGTCTTCGTAGACCTCTTTCCGATGAAAAATCTTTTTTGTGTAATTCCAAATGTGAAGCAAGTCTCCGTATCTTATTGGTGAAACTGAATACTTGAAATTCAACAGAACCCCTGTTTTCTTGTTTTTCTTCTTTAACCATAAATCAAAAAATTTTTCTACCTCCTTTCTTTTTCATGTATTTTTCTGATCAGGAAAAATAAAAAATTATGTCAGTTATTTTGAAGTTATTCTAATCTCGTACACACAAAAATTTGCAATTATTCATCTACTGCTGGAATCTGGAATTTGGATTTATTTTATCGATGCAAATTAGATTTGGATAGAAGGGTACATTCTTTTATTTTAGATAGAACAAACATTTGTTCTATCTAAAATAAAAGAATTTTGCTGATTTATTTATTGCTATATCCAATTTATAGAATTGATATACCATTTAATTGATATCATTTAGCAAAATGAAACACAGCATATGCATCCATCTTTCGGCTCGAGAATTTCACGGGATAGAGATATTTCACGGGATAGAGATATAGTATAAGAAATAGGCTATTAAGTAACTCTAAATGAATTGTGGATACATCTGTATCCTTAACATACTGAAACGACTGCCATTACTCGTATCAAACCAATAGCGATTCATAAAAGCTAAATCTTGTAATCAATGGTGGGCCAATAATGAATTTTTTTGCATATGTATTAAGATGCTTGGTTTGATTTCGAAATTGTCCAGAGTTTTTTATGTTGTTTTCATTGCAAAATGATGGATCTCCTTCCGTAACTTTCCAATTACGAGTACGAGAATTGAAAGACATGAAAATTCTCAATTCTCTACGGCGTCTAGGAGATAGATAGAATATTTTCAGGAACAAGAAAATAAGAAGAATCTTTTTCTCTATTCACTACCATTCCGCGTCTTCGACTTCTATTAGTTTCTTTTCTTCTTTAATGCAATAGCTATAGTTTGATATAGAATCCATTTCTCAAAGTAATGGAAACCATTCTCTTATAGGAAATGGTTCGAAAATCACTATTCCACCTTTTAGGTT